TCCCGTTGTTTCGGACCATAGATCGAGCCAAGGGTCACAACTTCTTCTACTCATCCTGTATATTGTCCTTTTCATTCCGTGTTGCATTAGAAACTTATTATTATACGAGATTATACGAAAATGAATCCTTCCTAGGAGGGAACAAATATTTATCTTTTCGATGAGAGTTTGTACACAACATGGGAGAAACCTATCTTCTATTTATAATAATTGAAGAAAAGGTTCCATCATATATAGTGAATTGATACTCCCGATTCCCACAAACTCATCTCTTTCGTTCAATAGTTACTCGTTATTAGTTAATAATCCTAGCGATTGGATCTATATGCGTATTCCGATAGGAAATGAAATAGTAAAATGATTTTTCGTCGAATGACTATTCATTTATTGTATTTTCAAATAGGGGGCAGGAAGGATCTATGGGAAAATGGTGGTTCAATTCAATGTTGTCTAACGAGGAGTTAGAACACAGGTGTGGGCTAGGTAAATCAATGGACAGTCTTGGTCGTCCTGTTGGAAATACCAGTGGAAGTGAAGATCCCATTCTAAATGATACGAATAAAAACAATCATAATCATGGTTGGCGCGAAAGTAATAGTTGCAGTAATGTTGATCATTTTTTCGGTGTCAGGGACATTTGGAGTTTCATCTCTGATGACACCTTTTTAGTTAGGGATAGTAATGGTAACAGTTATTCCATCTATTTTGATATTGAAAATCGGGTTTTTGAGATTGACAATGATAGTTCTTTTCTGAGTGAACTAGAAACTGCTTTTTCTAGTTATCTGAATAGCGGGTCTAAGAGTGACAATCGCTACTATGATCATTATATGTATGATACTACGTATAGTTGGAATAATCACATTAATAGTTGCATTGATAGTTATCTTCGTTCTGAAATCAGTATTGATAAGTACATTTCGAGTGGTAGCGACAATCACATTTACAGTTATATTTATAGTTACATTTGTAGTGGTGAAAGTGTAAGTGATAGTGACAGGGGGAGTTCTAGTATAAGAACTGGCGGTAATGGCAGCGATTTCAATATAAGAGGAAGATCTAATGATTTCGATGGAAATAAAAAATACAGACATTTATGGGTTCAATGTGAAAATTGTTATGGATTAAATTATAAGAAATTTTTTAGGTCAAAAATGAATATTTGTGAACAATGTGGATATCATTTGAAAATGGGTAGTTCAGATAGAATCGAACTTTCGGTTGATTCGGGCACTTGGGATCCTATGGACGAAGACATGGTCTCTATTGACCCCATTGAATTTCACTCGGAAGAGGAACCTTATAGAGATCGTATCAATTCGTATCAAAGAAAGACAGGTTTAACTGAGGCTGTTCAAACAGGCATAGGTCAACTAAATGGGATTCCCATAGCCATTGGGGTTATGGATTTTCAGTTCATGGGGGGTAGTATGGGATCCGTAGTAGGCGAGAAAATCACCCGGTTGATCGAATATGCTGCTAATAGATCTCTACCTGTTATTATGGTGTGTGCTTCTGGAGGAGCACGCATGCAAGAAGGAAGTTTGAGTTTGATGCAAATGGCTAAAATATCTTCCGCTTTATATGATTATCAATTCAATAAAAAGTTATTCTATGTATCAATCCTTACATCTCCTACAACCGGCGGAGTAACGGCCAGTTTTGGTATGTTGGGAGATATTATTATTGCTGAACCCAATGCCTACATTGCATTTGCGGGGAAAAGAGTAATTGAACAAACATTGAATAAGACAGTACCTGACGGTTCACAAGCAGCTGAGTATTTATTCCATAAGGGCTTATTTGATCCAATCGTACCACGTAATCCTTTAAAGGGTGTTCTGAGTGAATTATTTCAGCTACACGGTTTCTTTCCCTTGAATCAAAATTCAAGTAGAGCGCTAGGCTCAGTTATTTGTAGCGAACTTTAGTTCATCGGAATCAAAGTCAAAATAAGAAGAGTGGAGTTTTCTTTGGTAACATAAGTTTGATAGGAAGTTTCGGATAATTACTTTTTTTGATGCAGATTTTTTATCCTACCCCTATTCATGATTAGTAATCAGGAACCCCCTATCAGGAGGAAAAGAGTGAATTCTTCCTTCCGCGGAATGGAATTGGGAAAAAAAATCAAAAGAATTTCATGTTCCCTTCTTTCATATTAATATATATCGTATTAATATATATAGAATAATTCAAATCTATAAGGGAAGTGTTGCATATTTTTATATCTCCCGAGGACCTACACTTTTGACTATGAATTCCTGTTGGATCGGATTCTAACAAATCCTTAGGAAACTCGTAAGAAACTCTTTATCTTTATTAGAAGATAAGGGCGGTAGAACAAGAATAATAAAGCGAATTATCATCCATCTATTTCTTGTAGAAAGGTGAATAGATACACTTATTTAGCTCTACATTCCTTGCACTTATTATATACTTAATAATACTTATAATAGATATACTTATCATAAGATAAGATATCTTTATAACAGGTACAAATATTAAATCGAGGCACCCATTCTATGACAGATTTCAATTTACCCTCTATTTTTGTGCCTTTAGTGGGTTTAGTGTTTCCAGCAATTGCAATGGCTTCTTTATCTCTTCATGTTCAAAAAAACAAGATTGTTTAGACCTGATAGGACAAAATTTCATCAATTTATTTCAACACTTGGACTTGGATCATAATAGGGATATCCATTTAGTGGAATATGATACGACATGTGGCTCCCTCCGGGCACAAATAAAAAAGTGATTATACATGCGGATACATTATATATGGATAAATGCATGTATATGGGGGGATAGCTGTTTTAAAATGGATCAGAGCGGATATCTGAAATAGAAAGTTAACGTATCTATATTATGTAGATATACATAGTGGTGGTATTATACGAAGGGGATGTTATTATTTTATATCTAACCAATTCGATGAATTACTCCTAATAGTTCGCGTCATAATAGTGCTAGTTGATGAGAGTTACTTCGGGAGCAAAATAAAAAAAGTAAAATCAAATTCATTTGGCTTATTCTCTTCTCTCAATTCCAATAGGATGCAACTGGATCTAGTATGAACTATCGATCAGAACGTATATGGATAGAACTTATAACGGGGTCTCGAAAAACAAGTAATTTCTGCTGGGCCTGTATCCTTTTTTTAGGTTCACTAGGATTCTTATTGGTTGGAACTTCCAGTTATCTTGGTAGGAATCTGATATCTTTATTCCCGTCTCAGCAAATCATTTTTTTTCCCCAAGGAATCGTGATGTCTTTCTATGGGATCGCAGGTCTGTTCATTAGTTCCTATTTGTGGTGCACAATTTCGTGGAATGTAGGTAGCGGTTATGATCGATTCGATAGAAAAGAAGGAATAGTGTGTATTTTTCGTTGGGGATTTCCTGGAATAAATCGTCGCATCTTCCTTCGATTCCTTATGAGAGAGATTCAATCGATCAGAATGGAAGTTAAAGAGGGTCTTTATCCTCGACGTGTCCTTTATATGGAAATCAGAGGCCAGGGCGCCATTCCCTTGACCCGTACTGACGAAAATTTGACTCCACGAGAAATTGAACAAAAAGCTGCTGAATTGGCCTATTTCTTGCGCGTACCAATTGAAGTATTTTGAAATGAAGGGAAGCTTTCTCAGCATGAGGGAAGGGACCCAGGAACCCCCTTTTAAATATAACTGAAGCTTCTTCGGAACGTTCATTCGAGCAAAACATGTTAGATTCTATTTCCCCCGTTCCGTTGGTAATCCTTCTGTGGCCCATAGAATAAAGCAGGCGGGCGTATACGGAACAACCATAATAAGAAGCAATTTTGATCGACCAAAACTCCTTTTTCTGCATATAGAACTCCATTCTACTAGTAACAAGTCTAATAAGTATGTATTCATCACACATATCAGAGCATTTCGGAATACATAATTTCTCTTTTTAGGGCCAATACTTTGGATTAATACATTAGATACAGATGTATCATATCTCGTTAATTATCTTTCTTTTGTCAATCGATGTTTCTTTTTTGATCCTTTCTTTAGCTCCTGGATAACCAAACGTTTAGATCTCTCATAACTATCCAATTTCTCTCTCGTTTTGTCACCTATTTCGGATTTCATCATTAATATTTTTCAGAAATATCCCCTCAATTATTCCTGGGTCGTGGGTAGCCAGTGAAAATTTCGAAAAAATAATTGAGGGGAGTTCTTTCGTCTCGAAATCAAAATAATATTCATTATTTCAAGCGGTTCTTTTGGGCATTCATCGAAAGAACAAATGAAGATAGAATTGGTTCGAATTTGACCAACTGAGATATCTGGGAAAAGTATTTGATTATTTCTTCGTTCGAAACGGGCCCTTATTCTATTTCTTTCTATATTCTTTCTAGACCCAAGGACTAAACAATTCAAAAAAAAAAAAAAGGAATAGATCCATAGGTTCCATACCTTGTTATAGAACTCATGCTTCATAGAAATATCGGATCAGATAGAGTCGGCGAATGAAGCAGGTTCATTAACAATTCACAGATGAAAAGTGTCAAAAAAGAAAGCATTGACTCCCCTCCCGTATCTTGCATCTATAGTCTTTTTGCCCTGGTGGATCTCTCTCTCATTTAATAAAAGTCTGGAACCTTGGGTTACTAATTGGTGGAATACCGGACAATCCGAAACTTTTTTGAATGATATTCAAGAAAAGAACGTTCTAGAAAGATTCATAGAATTAGAACAACTATTCCTGTTGGATGAAATGATAAAAGAGTACCCGGAGACACAGATACAAAAGCTTCGTATAGGAATCCACAAAGAGACGATGCAATTGGTCAAAATGCACAACGAAGATCATATCCATATCATTTTGGATTTCTCGACAAATATAATCTGTTTTGCTATTCTAAGTGGTTATTCTATTCTGGGTAATGAAGAACTTGTCATTCTGAATTCTTGGGTTCAGGAATTCCTCTATAACTTAAGCGACACAATAAAGGCTTTTTCTATTCTTTTATTAACTGATTTATGTATCGGATTCCACTCACCCCGGGGGTGGGAACTAATGATTGGTTCGGTCTACAAAGATTTTGGATTTGCTCATAATGATCAAATTATATCTGGTCTTGTTTCCACTTTTCCAGTCATTCTAGATACAATTTTGAAATATTGGATCTTCCATTATTTAAATCGTGTATCTCCTTCACTTGTAGTGATTTATCATTCAATGAATGAATGAAGAACTCATTTGATCTGCTGATATCAATCAAATCGTGATGCTACTTCGTACATAAACAAACCGTTTTGAAGCTTACTCACTCTTTATACTTCTACCCGCCCAGGGGATTCCTACTATACTTCAGTACAATTATTCCAGTACAATGGCAGAATCATGGATAGGGAACTGTGCTAGCTACCTACCTAATTTATTGTAGAAATTTCCGGGATCAATTATTGGACCATGCAAAATAGAAATACCTTTTCCTGGGTAAAGAAAGAGATGACTCGATTCATTTCCGTATTGATCATGATATATGTAATAACTCGGACATCTATTTCAAGTGCATATCCTATTTTTGCGCAGCAGGGTTATGAAAATCCACGAGAAGCAACCGGGCGTATTGTATGTGCCAATTGCCATTTAGCTAATAAGCCCGTGGATATTGAGGTTCCACAAGCTGTGCTTCCTGATACTGTATTTGAAGCAGTTGTTAGAATCCCTTATGATATGCAACTGAAACAAGTTCTTGCTAATGGTAAAAAGGGGGCTTTGAATGTGGGGGCTGTCCTTATTTTACCCGAGGGATTCGAATTAGCTCCCCCCGATCGTATTTCTCCCGAGCTGAAAGAAAGGATGGGCAATCTGTCTTTTCAGAGCTATCGCCCCACTAAAAGAAATATTCTTGTAGTGGGTCCTGTTCCTGGTCAAAAATATAGTGAAATCGTCTTTCCCATTCTTTCTCCGGACCCTTCTACTAAGAAAGACGTTCACTTCTTAAAATATCCCATATACGTAGGCGGGAACAGGGGAAGGGGTCAGATTTATCCCGACGGGAGCAAGAGTAACAATACAGTCTATAATGCTACAGCAGCAGGTATAGTAAGCAGAATAGTACGTAAAGAAAAAGGGGGATATGAAATAAGCATAGCCGATGCATCGGATGGACACCAAGTGGTTGATATTATACCTCCAGGACCAGAACTTCTTGTTTCAGAGGGTGAATCCATCAAGCTTGATCAGCCATTAACGAGTAATCCCAATGTGGGTGGATTTGGTCAGGGAGATGCAGAAATAGTACTTCAAGATCCATTACGTGTCCAAGGTTTGTTGTTCTTCTTGGCATCTGTTATCCTAGCACAAATCTTTTTGGTTCTCAAAAAGAAACAGTTTGAGAAGGTTCAATTGTCCGAAATGAATTTCTAGATCCACGGATTCATCAAGTTGGTAAAAAGGGCCGAATTATTGTTGATCAATGCAATTATGTATGATCCAAAAAAATATGGAAAGCCCCTTGTCTTGCTTTGTTTATACTGCTTTTCTGCGAGATGCCGGGAATTGCCTGTATCCCATTCCTAGTAATAGTATGTATATTGCGAAGAAGACTACTTGACCCCCCCCTTTTTTTTTTTTTCAATCCAAATTGGAGCGGTGTGACGCTTCTTATTGCCAGATTGTAAATGCCATGGAATGCGTCAATAGTTTTTTCTACCTAATAGAATCGAATTCTAATAGACAATAGGCGGCATCATAACATTAAGTAGGAAGAGAATACGCGGCAAGGGATAAATGAAAGAATGATTCTGGGAGGGATTACTTGTCTTCCTAATTTTCGACACAAGAAAATTCCCTTTCTTGTGTCGAAATAATAATGATTCTTGATCTTGTTCGTCAAAGATTACTGTTTTCTTTTCCAGGTCTATCGGAACCTCTTTCTTTAGATTCATAAGAAGTGGCGGACAAACAAAAAAGGGGGATGGCTTAGTAAACAAATAGAACTTCTTCAACGAACTTATCAAATTTCAAGTAAAAAAAAAAAATAAAATTTTAAGATGAGATAATAAATAAGGATTTGGATATGTGCAAAAATCCAAGATTTTCCCCTTTCAACTGGAACATTAAGGGTCTTTTTTTACTTGATGAAATTTTATTTTTATAGAATAGAGTAGAGTAAGGTTCAATTAAATTAGTATAGAAATGGTTTGCAGGATGTCTCATCTGTAGAAATCCTGTGTCATCCAAAAAATCAATTGATTCCTTCTTTCTTCTTGTTTCGGAAGGGGCCCTCATACTATGGCGGAACAGATACTATGAATCAATCAAGGGATTCCATTTTTCAAAAACATCATCAGAAACAAAGCATCCTTTTATCATTTCTATGAATCTAATATTATGATTATGTTGACTGGATGAATTTCCAACTTTTTATGTTATGGAATAGATCAAACAAAGCCTTACCCGAAGAGTAAGAACTCAATAGGACCTTACCCCCCGAATCAGACAAAGAGGGGTAAGGTCC